TTGGAGAGCAGGTACTAATATTTCGGATTGATGTATTTCAGTTAAAAGACCTGAAGTAGCAAAGCCTTGTGTAAAAAGAGCGCTTGGTGCAGTTATTGCACTTAAATAATTTTTCTTTTTTTTGAAATATGGAACAATATGAATAATGGAGAAACTCCATGAAAGAAAGATTAATGATTCATATAAATTACTTAATGGAAAATGTCCCGAATAAATCCAACGAATGACTAACAATCCTGTTATACATAAAAGAGTCACGATCATGCCCCTTTTTGACAAATCAGATAGTTTTACGATTTCATCGACGAATAAGGTTATTAAATGAATTGGAATTACAATTGAAACAATCGAAAAGGAAATATGAGTTAATATATGTTCTAAAATTAAAAATATCATAAAAATTTAAAATATAAAGTAAGGGGTCCCTTAATTATGAAGCGGCAATTACTAATTGAATTTATTATAGAATCTATTTTCTGTTTTTTAGAAGAGGGCATGCCGCCACTCGGACTCGAACCGAGATGCTCTAGCACTGCTTCCTAAGAGCAGCGTGTCTACCAATTTCACCATAGCGGCTTACTCAAATTTATAATAGCGTATTTCTATTCAATAGTCGAGACTGAATAAAGTAAATTCAATAGAATACTTAAAAAAAAACAATAAAATTGATGAAGAAAAATTCATAGGAATTTGAAGGTTCATTTTTTTAGTTTAGAGGATCACTTTTATTTAACTTGAAACTTTCGTGGATTTTATCCTCTTCGAGAATTGACTCGTTGTAACTAACTAGTTCTACCCCCGGATAGGGGATAGAACTAAAAAGAAAGTCTTTTCTCCTTTTTACTTTTTTTTTATTTTTTACTGATTCACTTATAATTTATCTTTATCGTGTTTCATTTTATTAATAAACCCCCAAAAATAGGATTTCTTTTAAATCACTTAAATTTTATACATTTTTCATAGTTAATATACCAACTAAAAAATTTTTTTATATATTAGGTTAGTAATTCAGAGAAATAATAATTTACAAAAAAGTTTGAAATCAAGGATTCAGTTATTTTGGCTAAAGATCTTGTATCAGTTCTTTATCTTTATATAGTTAATATAGAAATAGGCGAACAAAGAAAAAATTGAACTATTGTTAAGTAGATCAATGAGTAAAATCTTAAATTGCGTTCATAAAAAAGATACTAAATATACTAAAAAGGTAAACCTTTATATCTTGTGTTTTTCGTTTTTCAAAAAAAAATGGGTAATGGAAATTATTCATTTTATATTCCTGATATCTAAATATAAATTGCCAACTTTTTGAGTCATGTAGATTCATAGATTCAGATTCTCACAATTTTTTATTACTTATTTGTTTGTCGCACAAAAAAACTTTTTGACTGCCCTGTGAAAAGAGATTTACCCAATGAAAAAGCTTTTAAAGCCGCCCAATATCCTTGCTTTTTCCAAATATTTTTACGAATACGTTTTTTTGATATAGAAGTACGTTTTTTTGGAACTGCCATTTGAAAATTAAGAGATTACTCATTATTCTATTGGATGTGAAAGACATCTATTGTTCAAAAGAAGTTATTTTGTATTTTACTATTCATTATCTATTTTTTTCTTTAGTTTCTAAAATTGAAAAAAAAAAAAAGTGGTCTGCCTATACTTCTTATAAATGTCTTTTATTGAAATAGAAACCAATTCATCAATTTCAGAATGAACTAGTTAATGATTTTTAAGAAATTAAATAAATATAAAAAGAAAAAGGGAAGTTCTTATTTAATTTAGGCTAACTTAGTTAATCCTATGATTTATATCAAAAAAATACTTCTTTATTTAGTATTTTTATTTCTGGTTGTGCTGTATCGATATAAATTATTGTAAGAGTAATAATAATTGAAATTTATATTTTCGACATCTTCAGAAAAAGTTTAGTAAATAACTAATATTTTGTACTAATAACTTAGTGATATTATTTGACCAATTATGACTTCTTAATTTAAATCTTTGACGTATTTAAGAAAAACACATAATAAATAAGAAAAAAAGCAAGAAAAAATCGATTTTATTTAGTTTAAATTAATGCATATCTTTATTTTTTTATTAACCCTTTCAAATTTGAAAAAGAAAAAACCTATTGATTCGAAAACAATTCAGAATAAAAACTTTTTATTTTTTATGGAACATACATATCAATACGCGTGGATAATACCTTTTGTTCCACTTCCAGTTCCTGCATTAATAGGAGTGGGACTTCTTCTTTTTCCAAGCCCAACAAAAAAGTTTCGTCGTATGTGGGCTTTTAAGAGTGTTTTATTGTTAAGTATAGCCATGATTTTGTCGATAAATCTGTCTATTCAGCAAATAAATAGCAGTTCCATATATCAATATGTATGGTCTTGGATCATCACTAATGATTTTTCTTTAGAACTCGGCTATTTGATCGATCCACTTACTTCTATTATGTTAATATTAATCACTACCGTTGGAATTATGATTCTTATTT